ATGACACGATGGCTTCTATCTACAAATCCTAAAGATATTGGGACACTTTACCTTATTTATGCTATTTTTATGGCATTAGTAGGAACAGGTCTGTCAGTTCTAATTCGATTAGAATTATCAGCACCTGGTAGTCAATTCTTAGCAGGAAACCACCAATTATTCAATGTAATTATTACTGCTCATGGACTTATTCTGTTATTATTTGCCGTTGTACCTAGAATGGCTGGATTTGGTAACTATATGGTACCTGTATTAATTGGTGCACCTGATATGAGATTCCGTCGATTAAATAACATTTCATTCTGGATCTTAATTCTAGCTACAGTACTATTAGTAGGAAGTGTATTCGTAGAACAAGGAGCTGGAACAGGTTGGACTCTAGAATATATGGAGTCCTATTTATCTAATTCATTTGAATATTTAGATAATCAAAAAATTTCACTCGATGCGAGAAACTCCTCAACTTGGAGTTATCTACTAGTAATTCTATTTTCTCTTGTAGTTTATAGTAAATTTGCAGTAAAAATGGTAACAACACGGGGACAATTCGCCTGGGTATTAAATCAATCTAATAATCAAAATTTTGATTATTCTGATACAACTAATACTCTATCAGAGACTACACGTGAAACATTATCAAAAACCCTCGGGCCTTCTACCTTACCTGTGCATAAGGCGGTAGAAGGTAAGATAAGGGTAAGTAATAAAAAGAATAAAAAGAATAAATTTAAGGACAATAAAGAATGGTTTAAACAATGGCTAGTTGGAATAGTAGATGGAGACGGAAGTTTCACTATTACATGCTCTAATCAAAAATGGTCGTTAGAATTTAAAGTAGCTCAAAGTACATACAATTTACGTATGCTTTATTATATTAAGAAAATGCTTAGTGTAGGCACTATTCATGTAGAAAAAGGGAATAATAAAGCTAGTTACCGTCTACGAAATGTAGAACATATTAGAAAATATATTATTCCTATTTTTGAACAATATCCTTTATTGACAAGTAAACACTATAAATATGTGTTATTTCGAGAAGCTGTGCAAATTTTAAGAAATAAAGATTTAACTAAATCTGAAAAAAATCATAAGTTATTATTATTAGAAGATGTGAAAAGTATTCCGAATAATTATATTTCACCTAGATGGGCTTTATTAAATAATTTAGTATGTACTAAAGAAGAAGCAATGAAAGTAGTGTCTAAAGCATGGTTAATTGGATTCACAGAAGCTGAAGGAAGTTTCTTTATTAGAAAAAAAGATCAAGGACGTTATAGACATGCATTCAGAATTACTCAAAAATTAGATAAAATTGTTTTAATTGCTATTAGTCATATTTTAAATATTCCATACAAAGAAGATAAAACTTATAATAGAGTAACTACAATGAAATCATCTAATATTTCTAACATTATTAGATATTATTCAGAAACATTAGTAGGTATGAAATCTTTAGAGTATAAAATTTGGAGACGATCTTTTACAAAAGGTCATAAATATTCAGTTAAAGAACGACACGAGTATTTAGAAAAAATTCAAGAGCAAATGCGAAAAATTCGGTCTATTCGATTAGATAAAAATTTCCAACTATCACATAATGCTGTTATTAGATTATTCAAAAAGGATTAAAATAATATCCCCTTATGAATTATTACTTATTTTAATGAAGGTATAGTCCGATCCTGTACGAGAGTACAGAATTCTAGATAAGGATTTAGTTGTCTAGAATATAATTTAATGATATGTTCCATTAGCTGCTATCCAATCTCACTCTGGAGGATCAGTTGATTTAGCTATTTTCTCACTTCATTTATCAGGGATGTCATCAATGTTAGGTTCAATTAACATTATTACTACAATTTTAAACATGCGAGCACCTGGTATGAAATTACACAAAATGCCATTATTCGTATGGGCTATGTTATTCCAAGCTATTATTATTATTATGGCTCTACCTGTACTTAGAGGTAGAATTACAATGATTCTAACAGATCGAAATTTCAATACATCATTCTTCGACCCAGCAGGAGGAGGAGATCCTGTATTATACGAACACCTATTCTTAAGAAAAAATTTATCCGTATTACCTGTTGTTATTTCTGCTTTATATCCTAAATCTGGATTTAATTTTGAACCGTTTTATGAATTATACAAAGAACGATACCCTAATAAACCACTTCCAAGTAAAAATTTATTAGAGTGGTTTATTGGTTTTAGAGAAGGAGACGGTAGTTTTACTTTAACTACACGAGGTATCCCTATTTTTGTAATTAGTCAAAGTACTTTAGATATTCAAGTTTTAAATACTATTAAAGAAGTATTTGGATTTGGAAATGTAATGAAACAAGGTACTACAACTAGTCGATATGTAGTTAAAGATATGGCTAATCTTGAATTATTAATCTTACTTTTTAATGGAAATTTAGTATTCCCATTAAAACAGTCTAGTTTTGCCTTATTCTTAGAGGCTTTCAATAAACGAGCAAAAGAGGTTATTATTCCATTTAATCCCAAATTAGTGATTCCAACTCTTCATGATCATTGGTTAGCTGGTATCACTGATGCAGAAGGATGTTTCACATGCTCATTATTAGGCAATTCTAACGCTTATCGATTCCGATTCTTATTAAGACAATTAGGATTAATTAATCAACCTATTCTAGTACATATCAGAAGTCTATTACTAGGAGTAGTACGACCTCATTCTAAATTAAATACTTTTGAATTAACAGTTAACGGAGTTAATAATATGACAAAAGTATTAGAATACTTTGATAGTCATGAATTACGTACTAAAAAGGCCAAATCTTATTCAATTTGGAAGGAAGTGCGGGATTCATTAATTAAAGGAGAACATTTATCTCCAGATTCACGTAGATTATTAAAAATTAAAGCAAAAACAATTAACAAGTAAGATATACGAATCCAAAAGGAATAAAGGAGAAGGTTCAAAGTAATGTTTAAACACAAGTTGTGAAATTTTAATAGGCAGGTGTTAAATTTTATTATTAAAAGACCTATTAAAATAAATACGTATAACGTATACCTTACTTCTAGTTCATATTATATGTGCTGTGCAATTTTTAGAAAGAAACAGTACTTTAAATAATATGCTTACCCCGACAGGCGTAAGAGTATAAATAATATATTATTTATATTAGCAACACAAGTGAAAACGGTCAAAGTATTCTCATACCAAGACCGTCGGTAATCTAAATTATCGCTACAGACTGGGTCACTTGTGGGTACCTGAAATGGTGCTTGATGTACAGTCGGCCTTTTATTTAACATAAGACTTCAATACTCTATATGAGATTATTAGAAGAACATGGACCTTAAAGAGAGATTTAGAATTTAAGGTTTTAAAAGGTGGGTTCTTCGGTCACCCACAAGTATACCTAATTATTATTCCAGGATTCCGTATGATTTCACAAGTTATCTCAGTATTCTCAGGAAAACCTGTATTCGGTTATTTTAAACTAAGTAGCCCTTATAACGATTATGTTTCCCAATATCGTTATATCGCAACATACTATATGCGGGAAAGATATTTATCAATTCTTGGTACTTTAATCGTAATTCTACTAACTATCTTATTATTACCTCTAATAGTAGTAGTTAAAGTAAAAATCCATGAATTTTTATCCAATCCGCAGGTAACCAACGCACAGTCGATTTTTGAATCATTTAATTTAATTTTTAAAAATCCAAGCATGTTAGTAGGAACCTCAGAGACTGTATGTATGTTATCTCTTATTGGATCAAGGGGAATTGTAGATAAAGATAAAAAATTATTACAATGGGTTGCTGGTATTGTAGATGGTGACGGTAATTTTCATATTTCTAAAAAAAATTATGTTGAATTATCCGTAGTTATGGAAGCACGAGATATCAGATGTCTATATAAACTAAAAATTTTATATGGAGGGTCTATTAAAGTAATATCTCATGCTAATGCAGTTCGTTGGCGATTACACCATAAAGCAGGAATTTTATCTGTAATCAGTGATCTTAACGGGTTATTATATAATCCTGTTCGAATCTCCCAACTAGAACGAGTTTGCCAATTATATAATGTAAGAGTAATTACATCAAGACCTTTAACATATAACAATAGTTATTTATCCGGTTTATTTGATGCAGATGGTAGTGTTTACTATAATAAATCATCAAGTCAAGTATTCATCACAGTTTCACAAAAAGGGCGAACTTTATTAGATTTATTAGTATCTGTATATGGTGGTAAAGTATACAAAGCTAATAATAGTTCATATAAATGGACAGTATCTAAAAAAGCAGAGGTACTTGCATTAATTGATAATTATTTCCATTGGTATAGTTGTGTTTCAGCCAAAAATAAAAAATTTGGTCTTGTAAAACAATTTTACTTTTTATCATCAATTGGTGCATTAAAAGCTTCACCTGATTCAGAATTAGGTAAAAGCTTTGCTCAATTTGTAGAACGATGGAATGCTACCAACAATCTCCAATAATAGATAAAGAGACAGTCCAGGGGCGTTAAATACATAAATATTACGCCTTGTACTTAGGAATGGTATACGGTATTGCTTCAATTGGTATCTTAGCATTCATCGTATGGAGTTTCTATTTATATAATAAAGTGGTGGCTCTCCCTTACTGTGAAGTAAGGGTAATAAATATTGCTGTATGCTGGAACAGTTTAGTGCTAATTGGTACTTTTAACAGTAAAAATCTAATTAGCTATACTCAATCAGCAAGAAATCGTAACACTTCTACTGATAAAAGTTCAACGAGATCTTCAGAGACTACATGCAATACATCTTTCAATCTAAATAAATTTAATTCTGATTTTAAAAATAATTATAATTCAATTTTACCCGACAATAACTGGTTAATTTGGTTTATCGGTTTTGTAGAAGGTGATGGTGCTATTTTATGTTATAAAAATCGACTTTCTTTTGTATTAACACAAAAAGAAGGTAGAATTCTTTATCATATTAAAGAGGTATTAGGATTTGGTTTTGTAAAATATTATCATACATCATCAGGTGGATATTATCGTTATATTGTATCAGATCTTAGAAATATTAAAAGTCTTGCTTTATTATTTAACGGTAATTTAGTTTTAAGACATCGAATTAGACAATTATCTCAATGGTTTAAAGTTCTAGGTCAAAGCTCAGAATATATTACTACACCTGTATTACCTACATTAAATGATTCATGGTTAAGTGGATTTACTGATGCAGAAGGGTGTTTTAATGTAAATATTTCTTCTCGTCCTAATACTCTTACAGAATATCGAGTTTCTTTACGATTTTTATTAGATCAAAAAAATGCTCAACACACTTTAGAATATATTCGTAATTTATTTGGTTTCGGTAAAGTTACTTTACGAAGTGGGACAAATCAAGTATATCGATTTAGTATTCATTCTTTCAAAGGATTAATTTATGTTCGCGATTATTTTTTAATGTATCCATTACGAACTAAAAAAGCCATTTCATTTAGAAAATGGAATGAGGTATATACTATGAGACTAAATAAAGAACATTTAAATTCTGAAGGATTAAATAAAATTAAATCAATATCTAAACAAATTAATCTTAACAATAGAGAAACTATTAAGACAGGATCCTCAAATATTAATTAAATTGAAAGATGAAGATATAGTCCAACCCCCTTCGTGAGAAGGGATAAATACTTATTATATTTTAATATAATTCTATGTATTTATATTGCAAAACAGCACCACATGTATGCACTAGGACTTGATGTTGATACACGAGCTTACTTCACAGCTGCTACAATGATTATTGCTGTTCCTACAGGAATTAAAGTTTTCTCATGGTTAAGAACATGTTACGGAGGATCAGTTCGATACACAGCAGCAATGCTATTCGCTCTAGGATTCGTATTCCTATTCACAATTGGAGGTTTAACAGGAGTAGTTCTAGCAAATGCCTCAATGGACGTTGCAATGCATGATACATACTATGTAGTTGCTCAGTTCCATTATGTACTTTCAATGGGAGCTGTATTCTCACTATTCGCTGGATTCTACTACTGGGCACCTAAAATCTTCGGACGAATGTACTCAGAAACATTAGCTCAAATTCAATTCTGGTCATTATTCATTGGAGTAAATACAACATTCATGCCACAACACTTCTTAGGATTAGCTGGTATGCCTCAACGAATTCCAGATTACCCAGATGCTTTCGAAGGATGGAACTATGTAAGTTCAATTGGATCATTAATTTCTGTAGTATCTATGGGTATCTTCCTATATACAATTTATGATATGTTTGTGAACCAACCAGTTGCAGCAGGTAATCCATGGGGTATCCCAGCATTCTTCATGAGTACACCTGTATTCCAAAATGAAGCACAAACAACAGCAACATTAGAATGGCAATTACCAAGTCCAACAGCTTACCACGCATTCAACATGTTACCTGTACAATCTTAAAATATTGTACAATAGTATACTAAACTAATTATATAAAGTTTATATTTCTATAAATATTATTAATTTTAAAATAAAAAATAAATTACATTACTTATTTTTAAATATAACTCAAATTATTTTTAATATGCCACAATTACTACGATTCTACTTTGTAAACCAAATTACTTTTGCTTTACTACCACTTTTCATTATTACATACGTAATGTCTGTTTACATTTTACCATATTTTGTACAATTATTCATTACACGAGTATACATTACAAAATTATAATAAATAAAAACATTTTATTGATTTAATTTAATTGAATTATATATTTACTTAAATTATATATATTTATATTTTAATTTATTATTTATTTTTAAATATAAAAAAAGTATAAATAAATATCCCCTTTTTATTACTGATATAACCTATTTTCGGTTTTATTATTATATATAGATATGAAAAATACTTCATGAGAGATTAATCTATATAATTAAAAAAATAAACTTTCATATGTTTATTTAAGAGGGATTAGATTAATAGGTAAATCATATCATATTAAAATGGTAAGTTAAAGGCTCATTCCCTTTATCCCTTAAAATTTCTTGAACATATGTAATAATGCAATCAGGAATTTAATTAACAAAATTTGGCTATTTCTTTTTTATGTTCTAATAACATAAAGCATTTTAAAATAAATGTATATTAAGAAAAATTATGTTTACATTATTATCATTAATTACTAATCCTATTCGATGTGATGCACCAGAACCATGGCAAATCGGTTTCGAAGACGGAGCTACACCAACATACGAAGGTATTACAGAATTACATAACTCAATTTTCTTCTACTTAATTGTAATTTTCATCGGACTTAGTTGGGCAATGGGTTCAATTATTCTAAACTTCAGTTCAGATAAAAACCCTATTCTGTACAAATACTTAAACCATGGAACATTAATTGAATTAATTTGGAAAATTACACCAGCTTTCGCATTAATTGCTATTGCATTCCCATCTTTCAAATTACTTTATCTAATGGATAATCCTTTAGTTTTTAATAATATTCTAGCTATGGGTGTAAGATTTATTCCAGTTAAAAATCTTAAATCAGACTGTAAAGCATTAGTACCAAGTGATTCTAGTAATTTTGGTTTAACATTAAACATTCGATTAACTAATAAATTACGTAAAATGACCATTATGTCTAAACATGTAATTTCACAAATTGTAGGACATCTTCTAGGAGATGGTAGTCTAACTATTTCACGTACATCAGTTACTCCACTATTTGTATTTACCCAAACTATTAAACGGTTTGAGTATGTTTGGCATGTTTTCACTATTCTTGGACATTACTGTGGTAAATTACCGCGACTAAACTTTAGTACACGTCAAGGTAAAAAACATAGATTTTTACAAATCTATACCCGATCTTATCCAAAATTATTAGAATTACATAAAGTTTTCTATATCGAAGTTAATCGTAAAATGACCAAAACTATTACTTTAGATCTCTTAAACTATTTAAATCCTATCTCACTTGCTTATTGGGCAATGGACGATGGTGCTGCTACAACAAGTCATTCAGGCTTCTACCTTCATACAAAAGGTTTTACTTTTGAAGAAGCATATCTTTTAGCAGGTATGCTTCATTATCAATTTGGCCTTGTAGTAACAGTACAAAATCATACTAATCAACCAGTGATTTATATTACTAGAAAATCTACTAAGCATTTTATCAGTTTAGTAAAACCACATTTCCATAAATCAATGATGTATAAACTAGAAAATTATTAGACTAATAAAACTTTGTCCCCTTTACTAGTAATAGTAAAGTGTAAATTTCACTATATGCTGGAAACTTCTACCATATTATATATAAATCAGTATTTGCTTAATATTTAACATGTATAAAAACCATTTATATAGTTATTTATTAAGTAAATAGTTAAGTAAGTATTTATGAAAATTATAATATGTGCATTGACAAACTTACAGATGCATAGAACAATCAGCAGGAAACCAAATTACATAACCAATGTAAGAGTAGGATCCTCAGAGACTACACGTGAAAGATCCTATTAAATTTATTCTTATTATTATAAGAGTAATTATTTAACAAAATAGGATTATGATATAGTCCAAGCTTTTTCACTTAGTAAAGTTTAACTACTCAAATTATGAGTAAAGAGTGATTAAGAAAGGAAGTAATTTCACCATCAATGACAATTAAAGCAGTAGGTCACCAATGGTATTGGTCATACGAATACTCAGATTTCGTAAATGAAGATGGAGAATCAATTGAATTCGATTCATACATGATTCCTGATTCAGATTTAGAAGATGGACAATTACGATTATTAGATGTAGATAACCGAGTAGTTGTACCTGTAGATACACATATCCGATTAGTAGTAACAGGGGCTGATGTAATTCATGATTTTGCTGTACCAGCATTAGCCTTAAAAATTGATTGTACACCAGGACGATTAAACCAAACATCTGTGTACATCCAACGAGAAGGAGTCTTTTATGGAAAATGTAGTGAACTATGTGGAGTATACCACGGGTTCTTCTAAGATAATGTGAGCCCGTATATTATTAATAAATATATATATTTATTAATAATATATAAAACTGGGTGAATTGCAAAGAAATCTGTTTAAATAAATAGACAGATAATCTGCAGCGAAGTCTAGATCAGTGTTTCTTTATGTATAATATTACTATATTAAAGATAAAAATCTAGAAACGTTCAACGACTAACTGGTGAGTAGCACTAACAATAATCCAGACACGAGCGCCCAGCGGTTAATTTAATTAACTGATGAAATAGTCTAATCAGTAATGTGAGTTACTGTGATATTTTAAATAAATATCTATAATATATCGTCATGCCTATCGCAGTAGAACCAGTATCTTTAGATAAATACTTATCATCGTTAGATTCACAATCATAAAAAAATTTTGAATTAAATTTCAAAGGAATTTTCTATTTTCTAAAATCTTATTTTAGCTCATTTTATATTCTTTAATAATCTTTTATCATATTAACCCATATATTATCATATTTATTGTGAATGATAAAGTATCTTTTTAATGAATTTTTATTTATTATATTCACGATTAATTCTTTTAAGAATTAATATTCCCTAAAAGACTATATCTCTATAACTAGAACTAAAAAAATAAATAAAACTAGTTCTATTCACTTTATTTATTAATATCTTCTCATAAATATTTATTATAAAAGTTTAATTATTTAATGTTTAAATATTTTTTCATTATATATTACATTTTTTATATTATAACCATCAATTAAAAACTAATAAATTATTATATAGATTAATTTGGCTTTTATTACCTTTCATTTATTTTTTATATTAATAATCCCCTTACTAGACTATACAATACTGTGTTATAAAATATAAGATATATTATATTATTGTATATCCACAAATGATAGAATTATTACAACTAGAAAATATAATTTATTATGATTATATTTTAAATCTATTTATTTAGTTATGTTAACAACAATTTTCAATTTATTATCAGTTCTTATTGTATTAGTTCCTATTTTATTAGCAGTAGCTTTTATGACAATTATTGAACGAAAACTAATGGGATCAATGCAACGACGAGTTGGTCCTAATAAACTAGGTATTTATGGTATCTTACAACCATTCGCAGATGCTTTAAAATTAGTAGTTAAAGAAACAGTTGTACCTGCACATGCTACAGTAAGTTTATTCTACTTAGCTCCTATTATTACTTTAATCTTCAGACTTTTAGGTTGGGCTGTTATCCCATTTGGTGCAGGATTAGTAATTTCAGATTTTCCATTAGGAATTCTTTATTCATTAGCTATCTCATCTATTGGTATTTATGGTGTATTATTTGCAGGATGGTGTGCAAATTCTAAATATGCTTTCTTAGGATCATTACGATCTACAGCACAAATGATTTCATATGAATTAGTTTTAAGTTCAGCAATCTTAACAGTTATTTTACTAAGAGGTTCATTCAATTTAAAAAGAATTATTGAAAGACAACAAAGAGTATGGTATGTTTTACCTTTATTACCAGTGTTCGTTATTTATTTAATTTCAATTCTTAGAGAAACAAATCGGACACCTTTTGATTTACCTGAAGCTGAATCAGAATTAGTTGCAGGATTCTTTACAGAACATTCAGCTATGATTTTCGTATTCTTCTTGTTAGGTGAATACTGTTCTATTGTATTAATGTCATGTTTAAGTAGAATTCTTTTCTTAGGTGGATATAATGTACCTGAATTATTTGTAAATAACACATTTATTAATTTACAAAGAATTATTCTAGGATTAAAAACTTGTTTATTTATGTTCTTCTTCGTATGGACACGAGCTACATTACTTCGATTACGATATGACCAATTAATGACTTTCATGTGTTGTAATTTACTACCAATGGCTATTGCATTAGTTGCTATTGTACCTTCAATCTTAATCGCATTTGATGTACCAAGAATTATTTAATATATTATCCGCTCTATTATAATTAAATATTAAAATTAATTAATATTTCTTATTAAATGTAACTGTATAATCTTAAATTAATTGATTTTAGGGGATATAATATAAGGGTAGTATATCATGTTTGCATCATGATTGTCAGGGTTCGAGTCTCTGTGTCTCCATAATCATCTTATAATAAATCAGGTTTACCGAATTTTTATATAATAATCCTATTAAAATTGCCTAGATAGCTTAACAGGTTAGAGCACAGAACTGAAGTTTCTGAGGAAGAAGTTCGAGTCTTCTTCAAGGCATAGGAGAGATACCCCTAATTGGTAAGGGAGCTGACTGTAAATCAGTCAGGCATACGCCTACTACAGGTTCAAGTCCTGTTCTCTTCAATTTCTTATAATAATATTTTCATTTAATAATATTTTTATTATAAAAAGAATAATATTTTATATCTATCAGGTAAGACTAATTTAGTGGTAAAATACTTCATTGTGGCCGAAGATAGGACAGTTCGATTCTGTCGTTTTACCCTGAGATTATATTTATATTTATAAATATAATAAAATATGAAAATAAATATAAAAGGATTAATATTTAAGTTATTTAATTATTGTAAATTATTTAAGTAAATAATTTGGGAAGGTCCACAATCATTTACAACAATGACACCTATGTTAGATTTTTTATATTAAATTATTGTAAAATTAAAAGTAAGAAAGATTATTCTATCAGATAAATCATTAAATAAACAAGACTTGGCCTATAAATATGTTAAATAACCCTAAAGTTGGTATAGTTTAATCGGTAAAACACTCCCCTCATACTGGAGTAAAGAAGGTTCAAATCCTTTTGCCAGCCATAATAATAATTAATATTAAATTATAAATAATAAATAAATAATAATATATTATATGAAGTAAGCCCATATATGCGTGACTTAATTAATTATTGTTATACCATAATATATCTAACAATAAAATAAAATGGTTCCTCATAAAATAAAAAAAATCAATGTTAAATAATAAATTAATGAAAAATTTTCTGAATACTAATATGTTAATGTCATCTAATAATTATAATTTTAATTTAGGTTCAACTAAAGGTAATATTAATACATTAAATAGAGAAATGTTAAGAACAAAAATTATCGATCATTTTTTCTCACCTATCAAAGCTTTATCAAGTAAACCTAATTATACTGTAACAACAGATAAAGTTATTATTAATGTTTTCTATTATACTACTCAAAAAAAAAAATATGGAAAAATTAAATTAAATTCAAAAAAACATCTAAAAATTAAAGTTTTAAATAGAAACACTGTTAATAACTTAGGTGATTTACTAAGTAAATTATTCGATCGACAAGTAGAATTACAATTTGTGAAATTAAATTATCCTTATTTAAATAGAACTATTTTAGCTAAATATATTAGACATAATACTAATAAATATAAATTCCGACCTATTAAAGGTTCATTATTTAGAAAAAGACCTATTGTAAAAAATGTAGAATCAAATGAAACATATTCTATGAATTTACCTTCCCATATTGTAGGTATGAAAATTAAAATTTCAGGTCGATTAAAAACAGAACGAGTTCTACCACGAAAAACAGTATCAATCACTAAAATTGGTGGATTTAATGGTCAAAAAGATTTATTAATTGAATATGGTTCACACACAAGTAAAAATAAACACCGAGCTTTTACTGTGAAAGTTTCGATTAGTCAAAAAATGATCCCCTAATTTAATGTTATATTATATTTTTTAAAATAATTTATTAAATATTAAAATAAATAATAAATTAATAAATCTTTTATAATTATCAACTATAGTGTAAGCCTATGAATAATTAAAGATCAAATTAAAGATATTCTCAACATATATAATGGTGATACTCCATTACCCAAAAAACTTTCTAATTTAATAATTAAGATTAGTTTATTATAATTTAATTTTAAGTTAGTTTCTACTAATCTTCATATGATCTAATAATTATATTATTTTCATATATTATCATATATTATGACTATATATCTATTATAGTCCCTAGAAAGAATTGAACTTTCTTCTTGATATTAACAGTATCCTGCTTTACCATTAAGCTATAGAGACTTTATATATTTTTATCATTCAGATGAGCAGGGATCGAACCTGCAGCCTCACGCACCCAAAGCGTACATCCTACCAATTGGAATTCCATCTGTATATTAAATTTAAAAGGATAAGTTATAAGACTATATCTTACTTTTATAAAGATATTAATTATATAATTAATATATAAAATAATAAAGAAATTATTAAATTAAAATTTAAAGAAAAATAGATAATAAATATGTAATAATTATAATATTTTAAAATTAAGTCATAATAAATATTTATTAAATAAATTAAAAATGATTCATTAATAAGAATAGAGTAATCTAGTGTATAATATAAATATTAGATTAATAATTTATTATCATTATTACTATAGTACTATAAATGATATCATTAATCTGAATAAATATTTTTATTAAATTTACACCTACCTTTAAAGATTCACTAATTTACATCAAATTTTTGAGATTTGCTCTGAATCTATTATAAATTTTAATCGGTCTTCAAATTTGTGTTTATATTATAATAAATAATTAACTTTATTATTATGTTATATATTGGTGTATATTAATGTGAGGATTATAAAGATTTAATTGTATTTTTAGAATTATTAAATTATAAAATTAGAATAACAAAATTTTTAAACAGTATTTTAATATTCCTTTTATTATTAATTAGTTATTATTATTTTCTTAATATATTGGTACATACTAATTAGGTAATTAATCCAATAAAGGAATAAACTAGGAAAATAATAACTATAGTTAAGTTAATAAATAAAAGAATACACACGAGACTTATTATTAAAATTAATTCTTTATGAATAATCCCTACTAAATTTGGATAATGTGTTTGAGATTAATTCAGATCTATTATTATTGATTTTTATAAATATTTATAAATATTTTATTTATGTTATGAGTAAAGAACTAAGAAAGATACCATTAATCTGAAAAGTCCTGTTCTTTCTGCTAGAGCGAATCCTAGAATAGCATATCTGAATAATTGTCCTCGAATAGGTGGGTTTCGTGCTGTAGAAGCAATTAATGATGAGAATACTGATCCAATACCGATTCCGGCTTCTGTTAATCCGATAGCTGCTAATCGAGCTCCGATGTATTTTCCTGCTTGTAACATACCCTGCTTGGATACTTGAATAATTACTAAACTAGGCTGAAAGGGTAGAAGTTCTTATAATGGTAAAAAATAAAAATACTAAGAATATTGTTATTATTTATCTATACATAGAATATATTATTATAAATACGATGACGGAAACGAAAGGATTCGAACCTTCAAGAATATAATTCGTTCAGTTAGCAACCAAATTAGCCTCGCCAAATAGCTCTGCATTTCCTTGTATGATCTATAACTTAAATAAATTATATTTAATAGCTCTATATATTTAATAACTTTAATTAAAAGATGTAAATTATTAATTAACTTTTAAGAAAAAAGTAGTATTTAAATTTGAATAACTTAAAAAATCTTGAAAGAGTTGGAGAACAGAAGGGCTCGAACCTTCGACACATTGATTAAAAGTCAACTACTCTACCACTGAGTTATGCTCTCTATATAATGAGTTTTATTAACTGACTTCCCCTGATTCGAACAGGGAATCTACTCTACCAAAAAGAGCCGAGTTGCCAATTACTCTAGAAGTCATGTTAAAATAATGTAACTAAACTTAGGACGAGTTTCTTATAAAAAAATTGAAAGGTGTTTTTACTTTAGCGCTTCTCTTACATACACTATAAAGAGTAGAAAGGTCAGCGTATTTAAATAAAGTGTTATTTATAATATACATATAATTTTAAATAGTTAGTATTATATTTGGAGATAGCCAGAATCGAACTGGCATAGTCAGCTTAGAAGGCCGCAGTAATAACCGTTATACGATATCCCCTTCAATATCTATCTTATGTTTTCTTATATTTATATTATAGAAATGATTATTTATAATAAGAAGGTAAATTATTAAAATACGAAATAAATTATTTAAATATCTTTAAATACCCGACCCATCAGTTAACCTATAAAAAAGAGTATAAAGTGAGAAGGTGTGATATATAATTTAATAAGTTAAAATTATAAAAAATATAAACTATAACTTTAAAGAAAAATCTTATAAATTTATATAAATGGAAGTTATGTAAGAGATGAAGTGGTATTAAAGAACTGATAAATTTAAAGCATTACTTAAAATTACTCTAATAATGAGATAAAACAAAAGTTACTTTATTATTGTATATAACTTTTACAAAAGTAATATGGTAAGTAATAAAATATATCTGGTTATTAAGAATTATAAGTATATAATTAAATGGTTTAAGGGGACTATTTAATATTAACTATCTGCGCCAGGTTCCCCTAGCACAACCTTGTTTCAACTTCAAAATAATCAATCCGTAGAATTCATACCTCCTGACTTGTAAACATTACTTATATAAATAAGTGTATGACCTTAAGATATAGTTTACTTATCGGGCCCAATTTCATCCCACAAGATCTTTCATCCTGTGATGAGCAGTTAGTACACTTTAAAGATTTGTCTTCACCGTGACATTCTAATTCACGATTACTCGAAATTCCTTCTTCATTTAGGGGAATTCCAGCCTACAATCCGTTACCAATAATGTTTAATGTTTAGCTCATTCTTACGAATTTGCATCATTTTGTTCATTATTCTTGTAGCACGTCTATAGCCCACATCATAAGGATCATCATGATTTGTCATAATCCTAAGAAACCTACCCCTCATCAGAGCACATAATAAATGCGAAAAATAAAATATAGGGTATATATAAATTAATATATATGGTTTAGATAAAATATCTAGGTGTTATAAAGTCTAAATTTATAACTAGGATCGCGTTAGTTTTTATAAAGTGGAATTAACCTTACGCCTCACTAGCACTAACTGACGACAACCATGCAATACCTGTACAAAAATATAATAAAATATATTTAAGTATTCGAGATGTGGTAAGATTTTTCGCGGATAATCGAATTAAATAACATGCTCCACTCCGTTTGCTTTAAAGCCGTCTAATTATTTGTATTCCAGCAATGTAGCCATACTCTACAGGAGGCAAACTTAACTTGTTAAAATCATCATTAGCAATAAATAACTAACAATTGGTTTGCATCGTTTACAGCAAAGAATACTGGGGTCTCTAATCCCTTTTTAGTCCAATGCCTTCGTACTCTGGCCGTCAATTTGTACCTGGTAACATGCCTTCGCCACTGAGCACTCCCGTATAAAGGATAGCATATCAGCACTCCTTAAGGTATTGTTGTTTACGTCTATCAAATTCAAGTTCTTATCATATTAAGAACCGGCTACGTACCCTTTACACCCACTTATATCTCCAATAGGTCGCCCTTCCCGTATAACCGCTTCTGCTGGCACGGGTATTAGACAGGACTTATATTAATTTTAATCATCATTTAAAATTATTATTTATTACATTGCTGATGTAATAAAATCTAGGTCACTGGTTCACGCTTTAGCGCATTGACCAATATTCTTCACTGCTGCATGTCTAAAGACATTTTGGAATTTTTCATTTCCACTATCATGTTAAAAACTTTCATTCAACATTCCCCATGATCGGCTTGTAAAGCTTTTACCATTCCAACTACCTAACTGGGTATTGAGATTATCTTAGAGCGGAAATTATTCCTTTGATTAATCATTATTTCTATGATCTCTAAGGCCCATCCTCAACATTACTGACCCGTACGCCATGATTTATAAAATCATTCAACTTGCATGTGTTAAATACCTAGACACCTATATAGATGTACCATAATTAAATACTAAAATGTATTTGCTTTTTCTTATTAGTAAAAAATTAACTATATAAAAAGCTGCAATTTTATTATATATAATTTAATTTTATTTTATGTTTAATATAAACATTGTTATATTATTCTTTTATTAATTTAATTTAATTTTTCACGGATTAAAGAGGATTCGAACCTCTGAATGCTATTAACATTATTGTATTTCAAGTACAACGCCTTAAACCGCTTGGCTATTAATCCATAATTACCTTGTTATAATTAAATAAACATTATTCTTAACTTTACTCAGATTTATTGTAGTAAAAGAAAGATAAAATGTTGAGAAGATTCTATAATAGAATAGTTAAATATTTATTATTTCACATAGTAAAATCTTGAATATTTTTCAAAATAATGTCGATTATTCTTAAAATTAAAACAAATTAGTAAATTTTATATAAATTATATAAACCACAAGTAAATTTATTTATATTGAATATATTTATAACCTCAACAAAAATTTTCTCTCTTTTACTTAAACACATTCAAATTTATTTATATTATCTAAGGAGATTATTATAATTATTATTTCTGTTTAGGTCTTAATTTATAATTCATATTTAAATGGATTTATGAATGTACTAAATTAATAAAATCATTATATGATACTACTTTAATATAATTGGATTTCTTGAATATAGACTATATTTTAATCTATATTTTCTTTCTAATACATTAATTAATCATAATATGTCTGCTATTGTATAAGCATTAGTAGATAAATGAATACCAGTATTTACCCAATCACGATTATCTATAAACCAATATCTCATTGGAATTGATAATAAGTCAGTGATATTAGAAAGATTAGTTTAATCTTTTGAACATACTATAACCTGTATAAATTATTCCATTCTAGTATATAAAAATTCTAAATGTTCAAGCAAAAAAATTTTTATCTTTAAGAGTAGGTGTTAATTTAGTTCGAGCAAGTATTTTAGTTAATCCTTTATTTAAGAAAAGAGGGGAAACATGGAGAAGATAACTATTATGAACATGTCCTAAGTAAATTTAAAATATGTAAAGCGACCTGTATATTTTAACCAAAGTACAATCTTTTAAATTTAAACCCACTAAAACTTCTAAAATATAAGTTTCGTTATAAATCTTTATTATAATGGGGATTATAATAAAGATTTATAGGATTTGATAATTTAAGTAGATTATGAACCCGACCAGTAAATTGAAACATAAAGGAATAGCCATACAACATCAACGAAGTGCCAGTACAGAATACTTGCTTCAAATCCAATGTGGTGGAAGTTAGTTAAGTGGTATCTAATAATTCGATAGAATGCTACTCCAATGAATAGAGTTCCAATAATAACGTGTAATCCATGGAATCCTGTTCCGAAGAAGAAACATGACCCATATCTTCCATCAGCAATAGTGAATGTAGCATTAACATATTCTAATCCTTGACAAGCTGTGAATAAGATTGCTAATACTAAAGTCATTGTACATCCTAAGATTGTTGCTGCACGATTTCCTCTAATTAGGGCGTGATGTGGATATGTAACTGTAGCACCACTTGAAAGTAATAAGAATGTGTTGAATAGAGGAATAGCAAAAGGATTCATTGGTTCAATTCCTCTAGGAGGCCAGTGTGAACCTAATTCTACTGTAGGAGCTAATGATGAATGGAAATATGCCCAGAAAATAGATAGGAAGAAGAAAGGTTCTGTTACACTGAATAAAGCTACTCCCATTGTTAATCCTTTTTGTACTGTTAATGTATGATCTCCTAAGTATGTACCTTCTGTAGTAATATCTCGGAACCATAATACGAAAGCAAAGAATGTTGATAAGAAACCTAATGTTAATAGAATTCCTCCATTTTGAATACTGTTAAAGTATAATACGGCTCCAATCATCATTGAAAGTACTGCAAATGATGTTAATAAAGGCCATGGTGAAACTTCAACCATATGATATGGATATGGTTGGAATTGTTTTTTAAGTCTGTTAATATTCATTTATTTAATAAAAGAATCTATTTATACTATAATAACTAATATGTGTCCAATAATAACAAATTATTAAAACCATTGAATTAGAATGTTCAATAGATTCATATAATATATTGTGATAATAATTCTTTCAGTTTTATATATAACATTTTATAAAGCTTTCTCACTTTATTTTCAGATATAACAACGATAAAAAGGAAGATGTGTTTTTTATAGTTTATAATGTTTTAGTATTTTATTTAATTATAATATTAAAATATTGTTAAATAAAGTTTTAATTAAAACTTTATTTCTAAAATAATAATAATTTTATAATACCAAATATAAATATACCTTCTTTTCTTATAATAACATATAAATATAAAAGTATCATAAATATGGATAATCAGGTGTAATTAATTAAAGTGATTATTAAGCATGCCTAGCAAACATTTATTAAAGGAGGGAATAATTCCAAAAGCTATTGTTAATTAAAGTCAGTAGCGATCCTAGGGAAAACCTAAAAAAATTATACGCAGTGAATTGAAACATCTTAGTAACTGTAGGAAAGGAAATCAACAGAGACTCTATTAGTAGCGGCGAGCGAAAATAGATTAGCCTATTAATTTATATTGTATTATAGAATTTATTGGAATATAATCTGTAAAAGGTGAAAGACCTGTATATAATATGTATTAATAAAATTAATTAGAGTGGAAGATAATCTGCTTGAATATTGGGGAACCATCGTCAAAGGCTAAGTATAAATGTTTAGCGATAGTGAAGAGTAACGTGAGTGAAAGGTGAAAAGTAAGTCGATGACTGGTGAAATAGAACCTGAATTAGTAATCATACAAGCAATTAGAGCTATTTTCTTAAGAAAATACTTATAATGTACCTTTTGTATAATGGGTTAGCGAGTTAATACTAGTAGCAAGGTTAATAACCCTAGTGAAAGCGATTAATACTTAAAGTATGTAATATAGTTACTGTTATTACACCCGAAACGCGGTGATCTATCCATAGCCAGACTTAATTAGGTCGAATGGGTTAATGTTGCAGTATTATCCAATGAGCTGTGGATTGTCGGTGAAAGGCCAATCTGACCGCGATATAGCTGGTACTCCTCGAAACATATTTTAGTATGACTTCTTAAACTAGATTTATGCGGGTACAGCACTGATTGCCATACTGAAATCTTTTAGAAAGTAGGTTAAAATGGGGGGTTGACAAAACTTTACTATTGGTATGTTAAACTCGGAATCAACATAAATTGATATAAGAATTTCAGACTGCTCATGATAAGGTGGGTAGTCGAGACGGAAACAGCCGTGAACATAGAATAAGGTCCGAAAATAATGATTAAGTGAAATAAAGGCAGTTATGGTTCAAATACAACTATAAAGTTACCTTGGAAGTTGCTATCTTTTAATGAAAGTGTAACAACTTAGTAGTCTATCGAAACTTAGCGCCAAAGATTAACGGGTCTAAATTATTTACCGAAACTATGTCGATATATATCTATATATAGATATATATTAGGGTAGAGGAGCATTCAGTATGGTTGAAGAATAGTGTTAAATTATTTGGACATTACTGAAGAGAATATGCTAACATGAGTAACGTAGAAAGAAGATATAATTCTTCTCCCCGAATACGAAAGGGTTTCAAAGAAATGTTAAACAGCTTTGATTTAAAACGGTCTCTAAGATAATTGTATTAACATAATTGTTATTATCGATGAGTTTATAATAGAACGAAACCAAGAAATTTATATTATTAATTACCGTACCCTAAAGTAACACAAGTTCGTAGGTAGAGAATACTAAGGCGTAGAGATAATACTGTATAAGGAACTCGGCAAAATGCGTCCGTACAGTAGATAATAAGCACGACCTCTTGAGGGTATCATAAAATCGTGAAGCACAACTGTTTACCAAAAACACAGGTATCTGCTATGTAAAAAACATTGTATAGGTGCTGAATCTTGTCCGATGTCATAAGTATAATTAGGGGTACTGAAAGGTACTTCGAGAAGCTTTGATCAATGACAGTCTTAACTATAAGGATTTTAACAGTAGCGAAATTCCTTGGCCGTTAAATGCGGTCCTGCATGAATAGAGTAATGATGCTTCAGCTGTCTCATACAGTATCTCAGTGAAATTGAATTAGCCGTGAAGATGCGGTTTAGATGTGGGTAGACGGGAAGACCCTATGCAGCTTTACTATACCCTGTTATTGATTTAGTCGATTCTATGAAGAGATAGGGAGGTAATTGATGACTCTTAATAAAATCCATTAATTTTATTAAGACGAGATAAATATGAAAAACTTCTGATAGGCGACTAAATTGTTCTTTTTGATGAAATGATAATGACACGTTGGTAGTTTAACTGGGACGGTTTCCTCCAATAAAGTATCGGAGGACTTTAATGGTATGTTAGTAATTTTGATGGAAACATAATCGTTATGTATAATGATATATTACGCAAAGGTATAAAGATGCTTAACTGAGAGATAGATATATCAAACAGATACGTAAGTAGGGCTTAGTGAACCGGTGTTTTCTTTATGGAAAGAGCATCGATCAAGAAATAAAAGTTACGCTAGGGATAACAGGGTAATAGCTCTCGAGAGTTCATATTGTCAGAGCTGTTTGCCACCTCGATGTCGACTGACCTTCTCCTCTTGGTGCACAAGCTAAGAAGGGTTCTGGTGTTCGCAGATTAAAAAGGTACGCGAGTTGGGTAAATATACTCGCGTGTTTTTACTATATAATTAAGATAAATAATAATTATTTATAATAGTAATACACAAAATTGAGCCCCTATATTTTAATGATATAGAAAACTGGATGAATTGCAGAGAAATCTTAATTTAAGATAATCTGCAGCGAAGCCTTTATCAGCACAATATTGATAGAGGAACGTTCAACGACTAATCAGTGAGCTGTGCTAGCAATAATCTGAACACGAGCGTCCAGCAATTGATATTTATATTAATTGATGATATAGTCTAAGCAATGACGAAAGTCATTGAGATATTATTAAAATGGTATCTATGAATAAAATGTCAATACGATGTGAGTCAGTATCGTTCCTATCTTCCACATCAATAAATAGTCAAATTTAGATGGGTCTTTAGTACGAAAGGACCGAGATCTGCGTTTCTCTGGTGTACGAATTGTTGAACAAAAATCGGCACCCTTGGGTAGCTACAAACGTTAAGGATAAAAGCTGAAAGCATATTAAGCTATTGAAGTCAACTAAAGGGGACTATAATAAGTATGTATTTTATTTTTTTAATAATTTATTTCATACAAGCTTAGAAATAGACTATTTCTTAAATAGGTCACATGTGTAAGTGAAGAGAAACACTAAGCTTAGTGATACTAATTTACCTATTTAATTACACCTGCCATATTTCCCACATATATTTAAATTAATTGAGCTCACTTGTGGCTCTTGAACTTGAATTGGAAATTAGATGTATAGGGTTCGATTCCCTATGAGGTCTTTATATAATATCCTATTTATCTCGTTTCATCCTTTAATACAAACCTTTATTTTACCTACCTTTATAGTAATGTAATAGGAAGTAAGGGCTATAATTATAATAAGTTTCTTCTTATCTTTAATCATGAGGAAAAAATTAATTTTTATTATAAAATTTATTATAAGGATGTCGTATAATGGTAGTACAATAGATTCCAAACCTGTTTGTGGTGGTTCAATTCCATCCATCCTTGAATTAATTATAGATCTTGTTATATATTTATCTAAAATTTAACAATTAATGATACACTTTATATAATTATATTATTAATTTATAATATTTTATATTATAAATAAGAATTAATCATTTAATTTATAATATCTTTTATTAAATAATAATTTATGATATAATTAGTCTAAATATATTATATAATAAATTATCTATAATATGTTATCTTAAATTATATTTAATTATATTAAAATAGTGTATTCTATTAAATTTTTAAAACTAATGAAACGATCTAAGTATTTTTAATTTATTTTATTTATCTATATAGATAAATATTACATATATTTATATATGGAACATAAATATTATACAGGGACCATATGGATAATTATAAGAATAATTATGACATTATCATTATCTTTATTTATTATTGGAATTCTTGGTTTTATTCTTAACCGAAAAAACATTATTCTAATGATTATCTCTATTGAAATGATGTTATTAGCTCTAACATTATTAGTCCTAGTTAGTTCATATCAATTTGATGACATTATTGGACAAACTTATTGTGTCTACATTATTGCTATTGCTGGACCTGAAAGTGCTATTGGTTTAGGTATTCTGGTAGCTTACTACCGATTACGAGAAAATATTTCACTTCGAACATAACATAAATGTATCTTTCTATTCTTGCTCTGCCATTATTTGGATCAGCAACTGCTGGTTTATTAGGACGAAAAATCGGAGTTACAGGAGCACATATTATTACTACAGGATGTTTAATGCCTAGTGCTCTATTAGCCTTAGTAGCATTCTATGAAGTAGGATTTTGTGGATCACCTGTAACAATTAATTTATTTAATTGGATTGATTGAGAATTTTTATTAGTTAATTGGGGATTCTTATTCGATTCATTAACTGTTTCTATCTTACTACCTGTATTAGTAGTATCATCATTAGTTCACCTTTACTCAGTATCTTATATGGCAGATGACCCCCATAACCAACGATTCTTCTCATATTTATCTATGTTCACATTCTTCATGTTAGTACTAGTAGCAGGAGATAACTATCTTATTCTATTCGTAGGTTGGGAAGGTATTGGTATTTCTTCTTATTTACTAATTAATTTCTGGTATACTCAAATTCAGGCAAACAAATCTGCTATTAAAGCCTTAAGTGTTAACCGAGTTGGAGATATGTTCTTATCTATTGGTTTCTTTGCAATCCTTTGGGTTTTTGGCAATGTAGATTATGCTACAGTATTCAGTATTTCACCTTTAATTAACGAAACAGCTATTACAATTATTGGGCTACTTCTATTAATTGGAGCTATGGCTAAATCAGCTCAATTTGCACTACATACATGGCTACCAGATAGAATGGAGGGTCGACGTATTAAATTAGTAATTCTATCAGTAGTCGTTGCTATGTTATTTGTATTAAATGCCTATTTAGATTTTAATAATTTAGTTTTATTAGAATGTGGATTACCTCCTTTAATCGTAAGATTACCTAAAATCATTATAAAATTACAGGTTGTATGTTAGGAGATGGTGGAATTTCTCATAATAATCGTATACGAGATAGAAAAATAGGGAAAATCAGACCTTTTACTGGGAACGCCCGATATTAAATGACTATCCATAGATATTCATTTAATTATTTGTCTAGATTACTAAATACTATTTTCTCATAATTTGCAACAGGTAATTCCTTATCCAAATCCTAATTTACCACAACACGTTGGTAAACAATTACACAATACAACTTCGTAACTAAATCTTTACCAATTTTTACTAGATTACATTCAATTTGGTATCGTTATGATAAAGAATTAAACATTTACGTTAAAGTAATTCCTTTATGTATTAAAGATATGTTTTCTTCTTTATCTTTAGACATAGGATTATGCAGGATCCCTTTTTAATAATTATGGGCGAGCTCAAACAATTATTCTATGTACAAAATCCTTTACTAAAGCAGAATGTATTATTCTACAAAATGTTTTTGTTTTAATGGGTATCGGTATCAAATCTAGACTAAAAATTCGTAATAAAGAAAAAGATACATATCGAATCCGTATTTCTAAATTAAGTATGCCATTATTACGAGAACTGGTATGACCTCATATATATCCTGACTTTATGTATAAATTAGGAGAATAATTATAATATCCCTTTTCCTATATTAAATTTAGAAAAGAACTGGTTAGGGCCCTCTTAAAACTTCACTATATGCTGGGAACCCCTAAAGTCTTGAGTACTCTTTAAACTATGATTTTACGTAATCTAAGAGTAAAAATCTACAAGAATAATACAATGGGCAATCAGCAGGAAACCAAATTACATAATCTATGTAAGAGTAGGATCCTCAGAGACTACACGTGAAGCTCTAAAGTATTTAGAGATGATATAGTCCGATCAATAAAGAAATTTATTGCTTTATAACAATTTTATTATAAAGAATGGATATAAAGTACGTAAACTTATATATCCGTTAACATACATAGCCAACTCCAGTTTCTGCTCTAATTCACGCTGCTACTCTAGTAACAGCTGGAGTATACTTAATGTTACGATCTTCACCAATTATCGAATACCGACCAACAGTATTAATTGTAATTACTTGGGTTGGAGCATTAACAGCTTTCTTCGCTGCAACAACTGGTATGTTACAAAACGATATGAAACGAATTATTAGATTCTCTACTTGTTCACAAATGGGATATCTTTTCATGGCAGTAGGTCTATCACAATATAACGCTGCATTATTCGATTTAGTTAATCATGCATTCTTTAAAGCTCTACTATTCTTAGCTCCTGGAGCAGTAATTCACGGAATGGCGGATCAACAAGATTTACGACGATTAGGTGGATTAGTAAATTTCTTACCTCTAAGTTATACAGCTATTTTAATTGGATCACTTTCATTAATGGCATTCCCATTCTTAACAGGATTCTACTCTAAAGATTTAATCTTAGAATTACCTGCAGGACAATATGAAGTTTCAGGTAATATTGCTTATTGGTTAGGAACATTATCAGCTAGATTAACAGCTTTCTACAGTACTCGATTAATTTCATTAGCTTTCTTCACAGTACCTAATGGACCTAAAGTACATTACGAACATGCACATGATGCTGCATTTATTATTATTATTCCATTAGTTATCTTATCTATTCTTTCTATTGTATTCGGATACATTGCTAAAGATGCTTTTGTAGGAATGGGTACAGATTTCTTATCTACAGCATTATTCCAACATCCAAATCATATTTCATTAGTAGAAGCAGAATTTGGTATTAGTACATTCATTAAATTATTACCTATGGTGCTAACTTTTGCTGGAGCAGGTTTAGCCTTCTTTATGTATCATTACAGACCTATGTTCTTAATCCATTTAACAGATGGACAATTAGGACAAGCACTTTATGCTTTCTTTAACGGTAAATGGTTAGTAGATAATGTTTATAACAAAAACTTTATTAGTGGAGGTCTTAAAGCTGGATTTATTATCTCTAAATTTATTGATCGAGGTATCTTAGAATTAGCAGGTCCTTACGGATTAAGTAATAGTTTAACAAACAGAGGTAAAAATATTGCAAGTTATGATTCAGGTATCATTACTAGCTATGCTTTTTATATTATTCTAGGATTAATTACATTAGTATTCTTCCTTTTTGCTCCTTTATTATTAGGTGGATCACTAGATTCAACATTAGGAGGAGATATGGGATTAGTATTAGTATACTTAAGTGCATTAGTATTATTACCTACAGTTATGTCACGATCATCTAAATAATATAATCCCCTATATAAAATAAATTTTTTCTATAACTAATATACTATATTGTATATTATATTACTTAAGTAATTTTTACATTATAAATACAATTAATATTTTCTAATAAAAGAGATGAAATTCTATATAGAATAAATTTTGAATATTTAAAATTTAACATCTTATATATTTATTATTATTTAATATTTTCAATTTAATAATATTTATAATTTAATAAGAATTTATTTATTTAACATTGTTATTTTTTTTAAAGGGCAATGTTTATTATACTGTATATAGTAAGTCTGTTACAGCCATGTGTAAATCGTTTAGAATAACATTAGGGAAAATACCTAATACGAAAGCTCGAATAATTAGAGAAATTAAGATCATGAATTCTCGTCGTGATACATCTTTAGCTTTACCTAAATATTGTGAGTAAGCTCCGAAAGAAATTCGATTGAAAAGGAAGATACTATAAGATGCTGATAATACAATTCCTGTAGCTGCTAATACACCAATAACAGGGTTTCGTTGGAATGTTCCACTTAATGCTAAGAATTCACCAGTCCAATTTAGACTTAATGGGATACCCATATTTGCAATTGTAGCTAAGAAGAATAATAATGCGAATACAGGCATATATACTGCCATACGTCGATAGTATCGGATAATTCGAGTGTGATATGCATCGTAAAGAACACCACCTACAAGAGTGAATAATGCTGGTGAAATAAATCCGTGAGCAATACTTAATAGAAGTGCACCTTCAATACCTACAATAGAATTAGAGAATAATCCTAAAACAACAATAGCCATATGACTAATAGATGAATAAGCAACTAATCTTTTGAAATCAGCCATTCGTAATGTAGCTAATGATGAATAAATTAATGTTACAATAGCAATTGTTTGTACTAATGGTGAGAAGAAATTTGTAGCATCAGGCATGAAATTAATTAATACTCGTAAGAATCCATAAGTAGCTAATTTTAGGAATAGTCCTGCTAGTAAAATAGATCCAGCTAATGGAGCTTCAGCATGGGCTCGTGGTAACCACATATGGAAAGGAACTAAAGGAGTTTTAATAGCGAATGAAAGGAAAAATCCTAACCAAAGAATTTTTTGACTATCAAAATTAATATTAGATAATGAGATTAATGTAAAATCTGTACTTCCTACATTGTAGTAAATTACTAAAATAGCTAGAAGCATAAATAATGAACCTGCTAATGTATATAGGAATAGTAAGAAAGATGCTCGAATTCGAGTAATTGAACCTCCCCAAATACCTACTACTAAGAACATAGGAATAAGTACTGCTTCCAAGAAAATATAGAATAACATTAGATCTAATACAACGAAAACACCAATTAATAATGTTTCCATTAATAAGAATGCAATGAAATAGTATTTATATCCAAATTTTAAATTATCCCAGTTAGCTACTAAACAAATAGGAGTGATAAATGTTGTTAAAAGTACAAAGTATAAGCTAATACCATCTAATCCAATATGGAAGTGACAGAAATTTAATGTATTAAATTCTTGTACAAATTGATATTCTAATGCACTTGAATCGAATTCACCCCAAAGAATGATAGATAGTAAGAAATTAATTAAAGCTCTGATTAGAGATACTTGTTTAATTAATGTTAAATTTTTTTGTTCATCCATAGGTAGAACTCTTAAAATTCCAATAAGAGGAATAAGTAATAATGCTGTTAACATGATAATATATTATTTTTAATTTTCCTTTAAATTAGTAAATTTATTAATTATTAAGTGAGTAATGGGATATATACCATTATCTGTGCTAAATAAGTTAGTCATATATTTGTTTAACTTATTTTATAAAATATAATAAGTTCTTCTTTATTTTTCATATTTTCTCATATTTTTATAATTAAAAAAATTTTTTTAACTAATATTCAACTCGATATATAGATATTAATTAAAAATTAAGGATATATAAGACTTCTTTTATTAATTTAAAACATTTTATTTTGACTAATTAATATAATAATTAATTCTTCAATAGTATTTTTATTATATTTACTTATAGAAAAATTATGCGATTATTAAAATCTAACAAAGTATTAAGTATTGTTAACAGTTATATTGTTGACTCACCTCAACCATCTAACATTAGTTACATCTGGAACTTCGGTTCACTATTAGCAACATGTTTAGGTATTCAAATTGTAACAGGAGTTATTTTAGCTATGCACTACACACCTAATGTAGACTTAGCTTTTATTAGTGTAGAACACATTATGCGAGATGTTAATTATGGATGAATGATTCGATACTTACATGCTAATACAGCATCATTCTTGTTCATTTTCGTTTACTTACACATTGCACGAGGAATGTACTATGGATCATATAAATCACCACGAATCCTACCATGGTCAATTGGAGTTATTATTTTAGTATTAATCATGGGAACAGCATTCCTGGCTTACGTACTACCTTACGGACAAATGTCATTATGGGAAGCTACTGTAATTACTAACATGTTATCAGCTATCCCATGGATTGGACAAGATTTCGTACAGTTTGTTTGGGGAGGTTTAAATTCTGTTGAACCATGTAATAGTGATATTACATTAAAAATTCTGCTTGATGCTGGGAAATCCACGTTATTAGCATCTGCGTACTTTAGAATCGATAAAAATTCTGATGTAAAAATCGCAGATACGAGTGGACAATCAGCAGAGGTCGATAATGAAAAATCGGCTTCTCAGAGACTTAACGCAGAAAATCTTTATGCATATTTAGTAGGGTTAATCGAAGGAGATGGTTGGTTTACTATTTCAAAAAACGGAAAATACCTTACTTATGAAATGGGAATTGAAATGAATATTCGAGATATTCAATTACTATATAAAATCAAAGCTTGGTTAGGTAGAGGTATTATTATTATTCACAAAGATAATAATGATAACCCTAAAAGCAGAACTTACCGTATTCGTAATAAATCTCACCTAAAAAATATTATTTTACCCATTTTCGATCAATATCCAATACTATCAATGAAAAAATATGATTATTTACGATTTCGAGATTGCTTACTATCTGGAATCATTATGAGTGTAAATTTAACACCTTATGTACGACCTAGAGAGGTTGTTTCTTTTGATGAATCAAACTCTATGTTATCTTTATCATATTTTTCAGCTTGGTTAGTTGGATTTATTGAAGCAGAAGGTTGTTTTAGTATTTATACAAGAACCAATCATTTTTCTAAAATTGCCTCATTTGATATTGCTCAAACTGGTGCTATGAACGTGATTACAGCTGTAAAAATTAAGTTAGGACTTAAACAAAAAGTCATTGTAGATAAAACAAATTGTTCTAAATTAAAAGTTTCAAGTGTACGAAGTATTGAAAATGTTACTCATTTTATGCAAAATGCACCTTTTAAATTACAAGGATATAAAAAATTACAATATTTATTATGGCTTAAAGAATTACGGCAAATTACACGATATTCTAGCAAATTTAATATTCCACAAAAATATTAATAAAATCAGTAAAAAGATTAAGATATAGTCCGATCATCATATAACCAAATTGATGCGTATAACGAGAACCCTTTAATTAAAGGGGTGGGGTTATCAACATAAATGCTCAGTAAACAACGCTACTCTAAACCGATTCTTCTCACTTCACTACTTATTACCTTTCATCTTAGCTGCTTTAGCTATCTTACATATGATGACATTACACGTAAATGGAAGTAGTAACCCATTAGGAATTAGTTCAAATGTGGACCGAATTCCAATGCATCCATACTACATGTTCAAAGATCTTATTACTTTTTTCTTATTTTTCTTAGCATTAGCTATTATTGTATTCTATCTCCCTAATGTAATGGGACACAGTGATAACTATATCCCAGCTAACCCAATGCAAACACCTCCTTCAATTGTACCAGAATGGTATCTTCTACCTTATTATGCAATTCTACGATCTATTCCTAACAAATTATTAGGAGTTATTCCTATGTTAGCCTCTCTATTAATCTTATTAGCAATGCCTATCTTAGATACATCACGAGTTCGAGGATCACAATTCCGACCTTTAATGCGATTCTCATTCTGGGTATTCGTAACAGATTTCTTCCTTCTAATGTACTTAGGCTCACAACATGCAGAAGAACCATATATTACAATTGGTATGATTGCTACAGCTATTTACTTTGGATGGTTCGTGATTCTACTACCAGTAATTGGTATTATCGAAAACACTCTAATGCATATTGCTACAGATAAAAACCCTAATAAAAACTAATTATCCCCTACATACTCAATCTAATTATAATATTATTCCAAAAAATAATAATATAATAGTCAACCTAATTATTCTACTGGAACTAAATCTAGATATAATCAATCTTGTAAATAACAATTACATAAAGTCAAAAAGTTATTAAATATAGCTATGACATTCTATAAAGTCCTTTAGATCCAAATCTTAATTTATTCGTTATTTATTTAATAGATTTTCCAACGAGAAGGTAATATTTCATGTCGAATTCTAAAAGATTCATTTACATTTGTTTAATTATTAACCAAACTTAACAAGATTAACTGAACTTTCCTTTTTAATCTTATGGGATGTAAGAGCTCGACAAAGAAATCTTAACATTATCTAAAAAACAAATGGACAATTAGTTATTGTTTCCGATCTGAAAGTTGGTATTTATTCTTGATAGATTAAAAGAATATTATAATTTATATAATAAGTTAAAGGTTCTTTAATCCTTTAAATTCTTGAACATATATAATGCAATCAGGAATTTAATCAATAAATTTGGCTACTTCTTTTTTATGTTCTAATAACATAAAGCATTTTAAAATGAATGTATATTAAGAAAAATTTATTAAAATTATTATTAACTATGTTTACATTATTAAATTTAATCAAAAAAATTTTTAAAATAAACACAAATTCAATAACATTATTTACTGACTGAAATGTAGGTCGATCAAAAAATAAAAGAGATAATGCTCTTAATACACCTACTAACCCTAATTCTAAATCTAAATTTAATAATATTACTATTGTTGCTTATTTAAAAAAAATTGTTTTTTATTTTTGTAGTCTATTAAGATTATTAATTATTTTATTACTATGTTTTTTATTATTAGATTTAGAAAAATGCAGGACGATCTTGCAAAAATACAATATTATCAATACCTTATTTATTCTGGTAACATTATTTTATATTTTTAAATCTACTTTAGTAATATTCCATAAAGGTCAAATTGATCTTATTCAAGCATGTTTTATATTATTTTTTCAATTAATTTATTTAAGATTAATACGATTTCTTTGTAAATTTATCCGTACAGAAATTTATAATAGAATAAATTTAGAAGGTACTGGAATTGATATTAATAAATTATTATATAATTCTGATTTTATTTTAAAATTTTTATTTTTATTTTGTTTATCTGTATATATTTTATATATTAAATTATATTATTATTATTATTTATATAAATCTAAAAATCCTTCACCTCTTCTATCTGCATTATATTTTGTTAAAGATTTTCTAAAACATTACAAATTACATAGATTAACTTGCTGGACATTAATCTCTTTATTTTCTATTGTTCTATTATCGAAACCTATTTTATTTAATTATATAAGAGATTACTGGGAATCTTTTATAAGATTAATAGATAGTTATTATTTATCATGTATTACATTTTTAAAAAATCTCTATTTATACTTAGTATCTCTAACAGACAGAGGACTTAAATTTTTATCCTTTTTATATATGTCTCCAATATTTATGAATAGTACTGATAACATCTATAAAGGTAATTTATTAAGTAATTTCATTCATGCAATAGATAATTTGAATTCTCATTATAATTCAAATTATATTTCTAATAGTATTAGAACTCAAAGTATGCCTAATAACTTAACAATTCCAACTAATAATCATATTTTTTATTTTAATTTACCTTTATATTATGAAGAACCTATCTGTTTTAATTCAATAAATAATCTATATCAATTTTTAAAAAATGAACAATATGTTAGATACATGAATCCTTATATCATTAAAACTATTAATGATAGTCAAGGTTATTTATTAGGTTACTCTGTTAAATATTGTATTGTAGGAGAATCTTTATTCGCTGCAATAGTATATCCGAAAACACTAGAGGAAATTTATACAAATTTTATCAGAACTGGTAGAGTATATAGAAGAAATAATATTCCGAGAAATACTATTCATTTAAAAAGAGAAGTATTTACAGATATGTTTCATCAAATAGTCGGAATAAATGGACGACGTCCAATTAATAAGAGTATTACACGATTCTTAGATTACTCATGTTTTACAGGGCAAACTGTTTATACACCAGCAGAAGTAAGTAGAATTTGTGGAATTACTTCAGATTTTGTAAGTCTTACAACTAGAGATATTTCACAAAGAATGTTTAATAATTTTACTTCTCAACAATTATTATATAACTTAAAAATGCATAATTTAGAGAGAACATATTGTCCTTCTTGTGATTCACATATTCAAAGAATGACAAATTATTGTAATAAATTATACCAAGATCAAATTGGTCGATATAACCATAATTTTCTTTACGATTTTCATGGTAAAATCCAAGAAATTAGGGGGTATATTGATATTAAATTAAAACCTCGTTGTAATAATTACACTTACACTGATAATAGAATCCTGAAGAGTTATTTTAACGGGTATCATACACTAGATGTTAAATTTAGTAGACAATTTAGCCTTCATTATTTTGAAAAACGAGGAGGATTTGGTATTTCGCTGATTTTTGATCCATTAGGGAATTTATGTTTTACAGGTTACAGTGAAAATAGTTTAGATCACAATGATTATAAATACTATTTAGATTCAGAACAAAGATTATTTAACAATTTAGTTAAATATCGACAATCTTAAAAACTTTCCATATATTTATTACACTCTAGATTTTATTATAATTATCCCCACCTTTATACTAAATAATTATTAACTTAATAAATATTATACTTTTAATTATTTTTAATTTCTCCTTTATTTGGATCTATTAATAATTTAAGCGTGGGATGGTGAGTTTATAAGTTTTGTTAGTATTTATTTTGCCTTCAATCTATTACTATTATTAAAATTTATCTAAATATCGTTATATTACTTGTATACAGCTAGTTATATTACAAACATATAGACAAAAAATAATAATTTTAATCAAAGTAATAATATATTATTATATTCTAAATTAAGATAAAAATATAGAATTTTAAATTAAAATTATTTTATTAATTTTAAAAGAAATCGTAGTACTTAACTTTTAACTTGAGGCAATATTTATTCGATCTCTTGTTTTTCAGTTTAAATTTAAACTGTTTATATTTATTATTATGAACACATTTATTTTAGATTTATTAGCATTTGGTGCAGTATTTTCAGGTATTTTAGTTATTACATCTAAAAATCCTGTAATTTCTGTATTATTTTTAATTTCAGTTTTCGTAAATGCAGCTGGATACTTATTAGTTTTAGGTATTGGTTTCATTGGTATTTCCTACTTAATTGTTTATGTAGGAGCTATTGCGATTTTATTCTTATTCGTAGTTATCATGTTAAATATTTCTCTTGTTGAAATTATTTCAGTAGGACAAGAATATACTAAAAACTTACCATTAGGGTTAATTGTAGGTGCTTTATTTATTTTTGAAATTCTTTCTCTAGTTCCTGCATCATATAAAGAAGTAGGAGAATTACCATTAGGATTTGTAAATTACTTAAATGGGCTATTATTAGGTATTGACGGATCATCAATTAGTTCAGTACATATGAGATTTACAGAAGCAGGAGCAGATCAAACATTTACAAGTTATCTACAAATTGAAACTATTGGTGAAGGGCTATATACATATGGAGCATTATGGTTATTCTTAACAAGTATTATTTTACTATTACCTATGTTAGGGCCTATTGTATTATTTTTACAACCATCAAAAAAATAATAAAATCCCCTTAACTTTCAATATTATTTAGTATAAATCTAAATTAATTTTTAATTTTTAGATATTTAAAACAAAGATATTTTTTTATTTATTATATAGAAAGCAAGTATGCTGGAATTGGTAAACAGGACCGGTTTAAGTTCGGTTGTCACTTATGGCTTGAGAGTTCGAGTCTCTCTACTTGTATAAATATTATAATCCATAAAAGCGATATGGTGTAATTGGTAAGCATTTTAGGCTCATGACCTGAAGGTGTAGGTTCGAATCCTGATGTCGCATTACATATAATATATTTAATAATAATATTCTCAGGCGCTATCGAATAATTGGTTAATTCACTTAGCCTTCACTTAAGTAACACCGGTTCGAATCCGGTTAGTGCTAAATTAAATATTAAAGCCGGTATAGTTAAATGGTTATAACATAAATCTTGTAAATTTAAATTATTGGTTCGATTCCATTTACCGGTAAATTAAAAATTATTAATATTCCGTATAGTTTATTTTATTATTATCTATAAATATAACTCATATTATGTTTATGTTCCTAAATCTAATATGTATTCACAAAATAATTTTAATCATATATATATTATAGTAATATATATAAGAAATCAAATATATATTAAAGTATATATAAATAAAAATAAGTTATCTATATTAAAAATTTATTAAGCCCAAGAAGATTCGAACTTCTGCTACACCGATATCAACAGTGAGTACTAACCAATTATACTATAGGCTTATAGTAAATATATGTTTCTTTTATATAATAAATTAACATCATTTATAAATAACTATTTAATTGTTTATATAAAAGAAGTGATATTATTAAATAAGATTGTCTTCTATTTTATAGATATAAATGATTAGGAGTATCTAGGATTAAATAATAAATAACAAATATGTCGGAATTGGTAGACGAGCCTCACTTAGGATGAGGTGCCATCACTGGTTTAAGGGTTCGAGTCCCTTTATTTGTATATATATATTTATGTATAAATAAAATATATTTTTTCAAAATATATATAGCGCCTTTAACTTAACGGTAGAGTCGCTGTCTTCGAAACAGTTGGTATTGGTTCGATTCCAGTAGGGCGTTAATATACATACATATACATATATAAAAGAAATGTATATATTTATATATATAAACAGATATCGTATAATGGTTATTACTTTCGACTTCCACTCGAAAAATGTCGGTTCGATTCTGACTATCTGTAATAAGTTATTAACGAAAACTTGTAATTGTAAAAAAAATTACATATTTCATATTATGGTAATCCTAGGGATTTTCTTACTTATGACAATGGTAGCGTTACCTAGAGCAAAAATTACCTCTACATTATTAATTCGAGTAACATCTATTTTATTATTATTTGTTGCAAGATTATCATACCAAAATAGATATATTAATGGTATGGGATCAGGACTTAGCTTATTTAATGGATTATTTAATACTACTTCTATTACAGGTTCATTTGATAGATTTATGGCTATTGTAGGTGCAATTATCTTAATTGGTTGGGCACCAAGAAGTTTTAAAAAATTAGCTGAAACACAAACAGTTTTCACAAGAGTACCAACTATCCCAGCATATGCTTTAATTATTCTATTTACAACATGTGGAGCGTCATTTTTAATTTCATCTTCTAACTTAGTATCTGTGTATCTAAGAATTGAATTACAATCTTTTGCTGTATATATTTTAGCTGCATTATATCGAGATTCAGAATCAGCAACATCAGCAGGATTAAAATATTTCTTATTAGGAGGGTTATCTTCAGGATTAATTTTATTAGGAGCAAGATTAATTTATTCAAATACAGGATTAACAGATTTAGAAAGTATTTTCACATTATTATCTGTAGATAATAATTCATCTATTTTATTACCTTCAGTAATTGGATTAATTATTATGACATGTGGTTTCTTATTTAAAATTGGAGCAGCTCCTTTCCATAACTGGGCACCAGATGTATATGATGGTACACCAACAATTGTTACAACATGGTTAACTATTATGCCTAAAATTTCAATTCTAGTATTCTTACTAGGTTTACAAAGAGGATTAGGTAATTCATTAACAGTAGTTTTAGGTAATGTATCAATTGATGTATGGAAAAATTTATTATTACTATGTTCATTATTATCTCTAATTATCGGTACAGTCGTAGGATTAGCACAATATCGAATTAAACGATTATTTCCTTATAGTACTATTTCTCATGTAGGATTTTTACTTTTAGCATTAGGTATTAATACAGAAGAATCTATTGAATCTTTCTTATTTTACTTAATTCAATATACTATTACAAATTTAGATGCATTTTTAGTATTATTAGCATTCGGTTATGTTATTAATTATTCAAAATCTTTCATGGATATTCATTTTATTTCAGATCTTAAAGGACAATTCCGTGCAAATCCTTTATTAGGGTTAACACTAACAATTTGTCTATTCTCAATGGCTGGTGTGCCTCCATTAATTGGATTCTTCGGAAAACAAATGATTCTTTACTCAGCAACACATAGTGGATATTACTTCTTATCTTTAGTAGCTATTTTACTATCTGTAATTAGTGCTTCTTACTATCTAAATATTATTCGAGTAATTCACTTTGAATCATTAAATAAATCAAATGAAACATTAGTGTCATCTAATGAACCAAAAATTACAAATGTACATAGTTTTGCTATTGCTACATTAACTATGGTTATTGCATTATACATGTTTAAACCATCTATTTTATTAAATAGCACAACACTACTGGCTCTAACACTTTATACTTTCTAAATGAGCGCATTAAAAATTATGTTTATTTTAGTTCCTATTATTGTAGGTGTTTTATTATTACTTAATGTACTATTCGCAAGAAGTCGACCTGATACAGAAAAAGTAAGTGCTTATGAATGTGGATTCTCACCTCTTTATGGACAAACAGGAATGCCTTTCAGTATTCAATATTACTTAGTAGGTATTCTTTTCCATGTTTTTGACCTAGAAATTCTATTATTATATCCTATTGCCGTAACATTATATAATGTAAGTACATATGGTTTCTGGATTGCAATTATTTTCTTCAGAGTACTTACTTTAGGTTTCGTATATGAAATGGGTTCAGGAAGATTATACTTCAGAGATCAACGATCAGGTATCAATCGACGAACAATTAGAGTATCAGATACAAAATAAAATCCCCTTCTAACAACAATAAATTCAAAGACATAATAAAATTTAAATTGAAAAGTCTTAGTTTATTCAATAATTTATTTTAATATATTTCAGGATAATATCTTATATATAATTTTATTTAGTAAATTGTTACTTGATATCTCTAACAAATGAATAAGCTTGACTTTATAAAATATAAAAGAAGTTGAAAAATGGAATAATAAAATGTAATAGTTAAAAATAAAAGAAAAGTTTAAATAAATAAATAATATAATAAATATAATATATGAATTAAATACATGATTTTATTAAGTGTTATTAATTAAAAAATAGTCTATTAAACGATGAGAATCGGATACTTTTTATAATAATAAGTTTGTAAACCTATCCACTTTTAATAACAAAATAAAATGACTAAATTTTTTATTACATCACCATTAGAACAATTCGAAGTGGTACCTTTTATTAGTGTTAATGCACCAATTTTAGGGCAATTTAATATTTCATTAACTAATTTAGGATTCTACTGTATTGTAGTAGTATTCTTAGTATTAGGACTACATTTTGTAGCTAATAACTCATTCAAATTAATTCCAAGTAAATGGTCAGTAGCCTTAGAAAGTGCTTATGCATCTGTACAAGGAATGGTTAAAGATCAAATTGGTTACACAAACGAAATTTATACACGATTTATTTACTCACTATTCTTCTTCATTATTATTGCTAAGTTAACAGGAAATGTTCCTTACAGTTACACAGTAACAACATCAGTTATTGTAGCTATCGGACTTTCAGTTATGATTTTCATTGGAGTTACAACATTAGGATTAAGTATTCACGGAGTACATTTCTTCTCATATTTTATTCCATCTGGAACACCATTAGCTTTAGTTCCTATGTTAGTTTTAATTGAATTAATTTCTTACATGGCTCGACCTGTTTCATTAGGAGTCCGACTTTTTGCTAATATGGTAGCTGGGCATACTCTATTAAAAATTCTATCAACATTCCTATATCAACTATTTAACGCAGGAATTATTGTTGGAGCATTAACATTAATTCCATTTGCTATTTTCGTGGCATTAATTGGGCTTGAACTAGCAGTATCAGTTATCCAAGCTTATGTATTCTGTGTGTTAACATGTTGTTATATTAAAGATGCTATTGAACTTCACTAATTTTAACTTATTAATTCTTTCTATTTTCTGTAATATAGAATTTGAATTCTGGGAATAACTATCCCTTCTATAAATCTAAAATTATTGTAAGGAATATATGTTTAAATAAAGTAAATATAAAAATATAAATAAATAAAATATTTATATTTTAGTAAAAAAAGTAATATTTTTAATATTATTCAAAATTATTTCTAATAAACTAGTTAATTAAAAAATATATAAATATCAAAGAAAGTGGGATTTTTCATTTTATAAGTAACAGAACAAAAATTTTATTAAAAAGTTTTTAGTTTATTTATTAGTAAGGGAGGATAGCATAATTGGTTAATGTACCGTTTTGTCAAGACGGGGTATGGCGGTTCGAGCCCGCTTCTTCTCGTATAAGAACTTTATCAGGGAATTAGATTAATGGTAGATCACCACTTTTACACTGTGGCTGCAGAGGTTCGATTCCTCTATTCCCTACAAAATTAAAGGATGAATACATATAAAATATTGATAAATACTTTATGTATTAAATAATACATAAAATAATTATTATTTCTAAATAATATAAAAGACTAAAATATTTATTAGTATTTGAGGTGTTATTTAATTATTTAACCTATTTATATTCATGCTATGAAAGTGATGGCACAAAGTATAGGCAGTCGGTAAGTCATATTATAAATTAAATTTAACGATAATCAAAGTCATTGAAAATTCGAGTACATAAGGAATGAGATATCTTTTC